TTGTTGAAAAGAAAGAATCCTTTTTTTTCATTTCAATTTTCGAAAGCCAATTTTCCATCGAATTGTTATTGGATACCGAGGACTTAGAGACTCTCCTGAGTCTCTATAGAAAGTATCTTCAGCCCTTTCCACAACCACTAATTCGATTTTCCGTGGGGCTATCCAATCTAATTCAGGACCCGGTAATTAAACACTACATTAGTAGTGGAAGGGAATCAATAAATCTTTATATGAGAGCCCTTCCACCACTCATCTGTCCTTGAATCCTAGAGGCAAGGATTTAGAGCACTTTAGCTTTCGAGAGCCAAACTTCCAGATGTTTCGAACCAAGCAAGCAAGTCTCAAGAGTCCTTTTACTTTGTTTGCTTCTGCTGGGGAAAAATTCAGCGAGTTATATCAGCAAAACGAAATAAGAGATTTCGAGTTTTTTCTTGATCAGGCGACACCCGGATTTGAACTGGGGAAAAAGGATTTGCAGTCCCCCGCCTTACCGCTCGGCCATGCCGCCAAAATGTATGATACCCTACAAAATAGATGAAAAAAGTCTCCCTTTGTTTGCGTCGAGTGGTGGATTCCGAAACTTCTTTTTTTATTGGACTTGGATCTTGAATCCCGTTTTCTTAAATTTAACCCCTGCCCGAAAAGAAAAAAATCCTTCGTTTTTTGGATTGGATCCATCCCTTCGGTTGTATGTATAGTATCTCAAAAACGAAATATCTAAAGATTTTCCCTCTCTTTTTTATATTGATATTGAAAAATTGAAAAACCAAATGGGGTTTTTCAGTCCCAAAAGCCAAAATTTAGGACAAATTGGAACCATTAACTATTAAATGGGACTGTAAATTCATGAACGATTCTTGGATTTGAATCCAAAATTGTCTTTTCTTAATCCTAATTCGAATTATATAAGAAAATCCAAATTGATACATAACTAATCAGTATTGATTCTTTTCCATAAAAAAAAATCCTTTCCAATTTCCATTATAACAGCAAATAGAAGTATATGTAAACCCCAGAACATAAATTGTTATACAAATATCTAATTGGATATCATATCTATATATGATGACTATAGAGAATTATTAGGAAATTGTAGTGCTTCAATTTTTCATTCAATAGATGGAATAGAAAATGGAAATTTTGATATAGCATAGCACGCGCTGTCCCGAATAGAACTTAAATAAAGGAGGAAACATAGATAGCTATCTACACATGGTTAATAAATACAAACTTTATTACTATGTTACGCCCTTCAATCGTATTCTACTAAAAAAATAAAAAAAAAGGTAAAAAAAAAGTATCTCTCTTTTATGCGAATCAGTTGTTGAACAATAGAATCCATGAAAAAGTTAAGTGCTAAAAAAATATCAACTCTATATTTTTGATGATTATAATGTCTTTATATCATCGAACAGATGAAATCCGAATCCATTTCTTTTTCTGGTACCCAATCGGATTAGAGTATGTAATATCATAATAATGGTAGAAATGGAAATGGTAGAAATGGAATCACTTTTTTTTTGATATTCTATCCAAAACTCCATAAGCCTAAGTGGCATTTATTAATTCCTTTCGATTTTCTATCTGTTCCAAATTCCAATTTGAATATAAAATTGTCTTTATTCCTCCGTTCATATGCATTTCATACATTCCATATACGGGGTGAGTAAAATTTCATGTGATTCAGTAAACAAAATAGAAATTCCATCATTGCTAAATCAATCCATATGATTTGATGAAGAATGGGTCAATAATGGAATTTTTTGAGAAAAGGGAAATTCAAAATGCTCGGGGATGGAAATGAGGGAATGTCTACAATACCTGGGTTTAATCAGATACAATTTGAAGGATTTTGTAGATTCATTGATCAGGGCTTAACAGAAGAACTTTATAAGTTTCCAAAAATTGAGGATACAGATCAAGAAATTGAATTTCAATTATTTGTGGAAACATATCAATTGGTAGAACCTTTGATAAAAGAAAGAGATGCTGTATATGAATCACTCACATATTCTTCTGAATTATATGTATCCGCGGGATTAATTTGGAAAACCAGTAGGGATATGCAAGAACAAACTCTTTTTATTGGAAACATTCCTTTAATGAATTCCCTGGGAACTTCTATAGTAAATGGAATATACAGAATTGTGATCAATCAAATATTGCAAAGTCCCGGTATCTATTACCGGTCAGAATTGGACCATAACGGAATTTCGGTCTATACCGGGACCATAATATCAGATTGGGGAGGAAGATTAGAATTAGAGATTGATCGAAAAGCAAGGATATGGGCTCGTGTGAGTAGGAAACAGAAAATATCTATTCTAGTTCTATCATCAGCTATGGGTTCGAATCTAAGAGAAATTCTAGAGAATGTTTGCTATCCTGAGATTTTCTTGTCTTTCCTGAATGATAAAGAGAAAAAAAAAATTGGGTCAAAAGAAAATGCCATTTTGGAGTTTTATCAACAATTTGCTTGTGTAGGCGGAGATCCGGTATT